AAAATTATCCTAAATTTTAATAAATGAACTAATAATATATATAAGTAATATAATATAATCTGATAAATCAAAAAAAATAATTTAATATTATGCAAGAAATATTAATTAAATTAATAAGCATTTAAACCATTTAACATATTACATTTAACAGTTAAATATCTAATAATATTATTATTAAAACGCATAGATTTCTCTAAAAGCTTCACTAGATTACCATTCGCTTGATAATTCATTTGAACATAAATACCATCATAATAATGAGTTATATTATAACTTAAATGACGTCTACCTCTATGTTGAACTAAAATATTTTTACCTCCTCTTTGTTTAATTAAAGATTTATAATCATTTACTAAAGATAAATTAATATTATCTGTAACATCTGGCTTTAAGATATAAATTGTCTCATAATTATTTAAAAACATCACTACACTTTCCTAATTAATATAATATATAATTTTTTGATACAATAGTTCCCATAAATCTATTGACTATCAATTTGTATTCTAACAGCTTGAGAAATAACAGGTATTTTAGCATATTTACCCTGTATAGACTTAACAATAGAATATATAATTGTAGATAATACAAACCAAAATAAAGTATTACATAGCATTAAACCATATATACTTACTCTAAATTCTATTGGTAATGCTCTAAACGTAGCACCTAGTAGCGAATTTATTAAGAATAATAAAATTGATTGTAAAACATTAAATCGAATAAAAGGCCTGTTAGGCATAGGACTTTTAGCACGAACAAATAAATAATATAATACAAAAAAAATAATAAAAGCTAATGCTGGATGAGTTACATAAAAAATAACAAACGGCATTAAAGTTTTTTTATATAAACTCATTAAACTAAAGGGATAATCTGGCAAAATTTGCTGTCCAAAATTTTGTAAACCTTCTAATAATGGTAAACCATATGGTAATATGGAACCAAATTTATCTACAATTGTAATACGATTTTTATCATCAGAATATGCGTTAATAATCCTAAAATAAATTTGATAAAATAAAACGCTAATTAGTATTATGAGTACCATACTAATTATCCAAGATGGTATATAATTAAGCATAATAATATAATTTATATATATAATAACTAAAAATGAGAATATTTATGGAATAACATAAAAAGTTATATCAAATATTAATTCTACAACAAAAATTCATATATGGCACATAAATTATTGAAAGAATCATATCAATACCATAGCTTATTGCAAATAAAAGATAAATTAATAATTGCAAATAAAACCTTTAAATCTAGATTGATGTTAGGTACAGGAAAATATAAAAATCTAAAAGAAGCAACAAATAGTATTGAAATTAGTGGAGCATCTATTATAACAGTCGCTATTCGTAGAGCACAATATGCAAAAAATATAGGAAAAAGTAATTTAATTGATGGACTTAATTGGGAAAAGCTTTGGCTACTACCTAATACAGCAGGATGTGAAACTGCTGAAGAAGCAATTAAAATAGCTTCACTAAGTAAAGAGATAAATAAAAGAATTGGACAAATAGATAATAATTTTATTAAACTAGAAGTTATTTCTGATTCACATAATTTATTACCTGATCCAATAGGAACATTAAAAGCGGCTGAATATTTGGTAAAAAAAAATTTTACTGTTTTACCATATATTAATGCAGATCCTATATTAGCTAAACAATTAGAAGATATAGGATGTGCAACAATTATGCCTTTAGGTTCACCAATAGGATCTGGTCAAGGTTTATACAATATGAATAATTTACAAATAATTATAGATAATACTAATATACCTGTAATCATTGATGCTGGTATAGGAACTACTAGTGAAGCTAATCAAGCAATGGAAATAGGTGCATCAGCAGTTTTATTAAATACAGCAATTGCTAAATCAAAAAAACCACAATTAATGGCTTCAGCAATGAAATTAGCCATAATAGCTGGAAGAGATTGTTATTTAGCTGGTAGAATGAAAAAACAAAAAATAGCACAACCTAGTTCACCAACAGAAGGATTAATCTATAAATCTACAAAATAAATTCAAAAATTCGTTAAATAAAATAAATATATAAGATCAAAATATTTAATAATTAAGCTTATGATAATTATAATAGATAACTATGATAGTTTTACACAAAATTTAGTTCAATATGTAGGAGAATCTAAATTTCAAATAAAAGTTATTAGAAATAATGAAATATCTTTAAAAGATTTAATTACTTTTAATCCAACACACATTATTCTATCTCCAGGTCCAGGAAATCCAGAAAATTCTGGAATATGTTTAGACATAATAAGTCAATATGCAAATACAATACCTATACTAGGAGTTTGCTTAGGTCATCAAAGTATCGGTTATGTATATGGAGCTAAAATAAAAAAATTAAATATTCCAACTCATGGAAAAACAAGTTATATTTTTCATAATAATCAAGATTTATTTGATAAATTACCAAATCCTTTTATTGCAACAAGATATCATAGTTTAGTAATTGATAAAAACCATTTTCCAAAAAACTTAGAGATAACTGCTTGGACTAAAGAAGGTACTATTATGGCATGTAAACATAAAATATACACTAAACTTCACGGAGTTCAATTTCATCCAGAAAGCCTATGGACTAAAGAAGGTAAGAAAATAATTAATAATTTTTTATCTATATAAATATAACAATTATAAAAAAAGAATTATCTTACATCGCTTAAATTAAGCTAACTTTAAATATTATACAGAGTTTATTCAAAATTTAAGTAACAAGTTAAATGTGTATCTAGGATATTATAAAAAGCCATAATTTTGATGAAAATATAGTATTAAAAACGATTAATCTTATTAAGATTTCTTATTTACAAAAATTTATGAAATATATTAAATATCTAAAAATAGATTTTAAAGCTTATATTTTAAATAAATATAAATTTTTTTATATAAAATATCTAATCTTTGATCTATTAATATCACAATACTTCAATTACTTTCCTTGGATTCTAAATTAATGCAATAAGGTCAAATTCTATCAATTTAATTATCAAAGAAACTATTATTAATTTTCAGCTATAAAATAAAAGAAAATTGAGGTTTATTTTATATAAAGAAAGACAGTACTTCTATGTAGATTAAAAATAGAATATTTTTAATCTATACAAGTTCTAAATTTCATACTCATAATAATTATTTTTAATTTTTAGTAAGAAATAAAGAATTTATAATTAACTATTCATAAAAGTATAATTACGATAAACAGTATTAATTTTAGCAATATCTTCTTCAAAAAAGAAAATAGCTCTATTAGTAGATCCAGAAAAGTTTAATACATTCGAAATAATACAAATCCAAATTTGAGAATAGGAAATATAGCTTATCATCGTACTTAACATTAATATGAAGAAACCTAAATAAATAATTTGAACACCTGGATCTATTTTTATTTGTAATCCTGTCTCTAACATAATATTTTGAATACAAATAGAAGTATGATTTAAATACAATGGTTCATTTACAAGAACACTATCAATAATAGATCCATTGATATCAAAGATAAAAACTTTATCTCTTATATCAAAAATTACAATAAAAACTTGTTTATTTATATCAATAGGTAATTTAAATAACCAGCATGGCTTATTATTAATATTTATGGGTATCAAATTTTTTTGAATCATTTGTTTATTTATAGAACCGACTTGTAATCTTAATGAATTTATATTCCAATCTGTTTGATAAAAAGTAAAACCTTTAAATTTTAATGGAGAATTCACAGAAATTATTTTCTGTAGAATTAATTCTCCTCGATTATTTAATAATGACAACTTGGAAAAAAATTGCTTAATAGACTTATCTTTATTATAATCAATAAAAAAGTCATCTATTTTACATACAAAATTTGTATTTAAATTACTATAAAAACCAGAATGAATAATATTTTTTATATGGAAAAGTTCTCCATTTATTATCATTTCTTGGGCAGTATAACCTAAAAATAAACTGCAAATAGAGCCGAATAAAGTAATAATAATACTCATATGAACAAATATAGGAGCAATACGACCAATTAAACCTTTATAAGCATATACATGGTATTTTTTATGAAATACATAGAAATTATAATAAACCAATGAATAAATCATATTGACAGAAGAATTATTAATCTCACCAAAAGAATTATAAAGCTGATTATTTAAATTTACTTTTTTTATATTATAAAAAAATTTCCAACGACGTGCATTTTTTAAACTAGGTAATTGAATAGAAAAAGTACAAATTGTAAGACTAAAAGCAAAAATACTTAAAGTTGTAATAAACCACCAAGTTTGATATAAATGATCTAAACCTAAATAAATAATAAATTTCCAATTAATAAAAGCTAAAATATGCTTATCTATTGGATAATAATTTTGATAATAATTTATACTTTGATCTTGTTCAATAATAGAACCTAACATAATAAAAAAAGAAATTAATAACAAAGTAAATATAGCAAAGTTTAAATTAGCTAAACTTTTAATGGATTTCCATAATATATTTTTAATGCGTAATAGTTTCATATATAAATATTTATAGATTATTAAATTATAATAAAAACATCAATATAATCATAACAAAATTTTGTGTATAAACAAATTTAAATAAATAATTTATCTAAGAATAAAAAAGTGGATATACTTAATAAAAAACAGCCCATAAATGGTATAATAGTATTCCAAACATATGATAATATATATAATTGTATATAATTTAAGATTACATTAAATATAAAAAATAGGGGAATAATAGATCCCATTAAATAAATAATTAAATAAATAAATGAAAACAATATTTGATCAGAGTGATGTAACCAGAAATTAATAAGAAGAATAATTGGACTACTACAAGGAACAGTAGTAAAACCAATGATACATCCTGTAAAATAGCTTTTTATAATTAAATTATTATAAGTTTTTTTTTTATTCAAATTATTTACATAGAAAGAATTAAGATAATTAGAAAAATTTAAAACCTGTAGTAAATCTAATGCTATCAGCATCAAAGTAAAAAATGATATAAAAGGTATACCTTTAAAAAAAAGAAAAAAACTATAATTTACAAAACTCATCGAAAAAATTACAATAAATAAGCTTGTACATATGCCTAAAAGAAGAATATTTTTATAATTATATCCATCACTATTAGAATTTATATAAGAGATACTCAAAGGAACTATTGAAATAAAGCAAGGAGTTACACTAGTTAAAATACCAGAAAAAAAAAGTACTAATACTATAATCGGTTTTATAGTAGTTATTTCTAAAAATAAGAAAGAAGCTATTTTTTGTTGTAAATAATATAATGATATCTCGTATCCATACCAAAGATTAAAAATAAATGACATATTACTAATACTTTATAAACTATAATTATCAATTAATGTTAATAATTATAAAAAGATTAACATATCTCCCCAGGTAGGATTTGAACCTACGACAAATCGGTTAACAGCCGACCGCTCTACCACTGAGCTACTGAGGAATAAAAATAACAAACTTTCAATATAATATAACCGAATAATATAAAATATACAAGTAAAAGGACATAAATAATAAAAAACTTGTTTATTACATATTACTTTGTTATAATACTATGATCATATAGACTTGCGGACGTGGTGGAATTGGCAGACACGCTAGATTTAGGTTCTAGTGAGAATATCTCGTGAGAGTTCAAGTCTCTCCGTCCGCATATAAAAAATTTGCATTATAAATATTAATCATTCCATTTTTGCATCACAACTTTAATAGATCCATCTTTCATAAAAATGTGATTGGTTTCATTAAAACCATTCATAATACTTTGATTTAAAATAACATTATAAGCATATTGTTGACTTAACTTTTCTAAAAAATAATCCACACTCATATTTAAATGCCATAAATTAAAATCAGCAACAAAATTATATTCATAGCCATCCCAAATAAATTCAAATAAAGTTTGTGTATTAAATTTACTATCATAGACATTCAAGTATTTAACCTGATTGGAATAATTTATATGTACATTTGATAAATTACATTTAGTTGAACCATAAGTAAAACCTAAATCTTTTAATGTTTTTTTTAATATTTCTATGTCTGAAATATTTGTTTTTATTTTGCTAAAATGTGACATATAATATAAAAATTAAAAATAATATAAATTTGCATAATATTATAAATATTATTACATATACTCACTAATAATAAAATTGAATTAATTTATTTCTTAACATATATAAAACTATTAACCAACTTAGTGAACTAAATATTTTTCTACTAAAATACTTTACATTAAATAGTTGTTATTGTAATAATATCTTTAACAAGTAAAACTACTTGGGAAGTATCTCTATTGATCCTAAAAAAATATAATTAATTATGACTGCTACTTTAGAAAGACGCGAAAGCGCAAGCCTGTGGGAACGTTTTTGTACTTGGATTACTAGCACAGAAAACCGCCTTTATATTGGTTGGTTTGGCGTAGTAATGATTCCAACACTATTAACTGCTACATCTGTATTCATCATTGCATTCGTTGCTGCACCTCCAGTAGATATTGATGGTATTCGTGAACCAGTTGCTGGTTCTTTATTATATGGAAACAATATTATATCTGGGGCTGTTATTCCTAGTTCGGCTGCTATTGGCATTCACTTTTACCCTATCTGGGAAGCCGCTTCTTTAGATGAGTGGTTATATAATGGTGGACCTTACGAACTAATTGTTCTTCACTTTTTACTAGGTGTACTATGTTACATTGGTCGTGAGTGGGAGTTTAGCTATCGTTTAGGTATGCGTCCTTGGATTTCAGTTGCTTTTACAGCACCTGTAGCAGCAGCAGCAGCAGTATTCCTTGTTTATCCAATTGGTCAAGGAAGCTTCTCTGATGGTATGCCTCTTGGTATCTCTGGTACATTCAATTTCATGCTTGTATTCCAAGCTGAACATAATATCTTAATGCACCCTTTCCACCAATTAGGTGTAGCAGGTGTATTTGGCGGATCTTTATTCAGTGCAATGCATGGATCTCTGGTAACATCTAGTTTAATTCGTGAAACAACTGAAAGTGAATCAGCAAATAACGGATATAAATTTGGTCAAGAAGAAGAAACTTATAACATCGTAGCAGCTCATGGCTACTTCGGTCGTTTAATTTTCCAATACGCTAGTTTTAATAACTCACGTTCGTTACATTTCTTCTTAGGCTTGTGGCCAGTAGTAGGCATCTGGCTTACAGCTATGTCTGTAAGTACAATGGCTTTCAACTTAAATGGCTTCAATTTCAACCAATCAGTTGTTGATAGTCAAGGACGTGTAATTAATACTTGGGCTGATATCTTAAACAGAGCTAACTTAGGTATGGAAGTAATGCATGAACGTAATGCACATAACTTCCCTCTAGATTTAGCTTCTCAAGAATCTCTACCACTAGCTTTAGTTGCACCATCTATAAATGGCTAAACTTATATAATTAATATTTAATTAACAAACTGAAAGATAAATATATTTAAAAAACTATAATAATATGATTTCTCATCAAAATTATTATAGTTTTTTTTATTTAGGGATTAATAAAAATAAAATTGATTAATTCTTAAACAATAAATATTTATCAATTAATTAATTTTAAATATAAAATCAAAGGAAGAATATAATTAGCTTTGGGATTGAAAAATGAAACTGTATTTAATCTATCTAAGAAAATAAAATATTTGCTATATAAAGAATTATTCAAATGAAATTTTTTATTTGTTAATAGAATACTTTTATTAAATTTTTTATCAAAGAATAAAGAACGCACATATTTATTAGCTAATAATCTCTTTCCTTGATAATTACTATACGTACTATGACAAAAATTATAATTTAATTGATTAGTAAATTCTAATGTAGTATTTTTAATATTTATATCATTGAAAATTTCTTTCAAACTTTGCCCTCTACGCCTACGAGTCAACTCAACAAAACCTAATTCAGAAAATTGAACAATTTGAGGTTTAGCATCATCATACTTTAATAAATTATTAAAATGTTCTAATAATTGTAATTGATCTCTTTGTGAATACATATCTATGAAATCAATAATAATAATACCATTAATATTTCTAATCTTTAATTGATAAGCTATTTCAATTGCTGCATAAAAATTCGTTTTTAAAATAGCTTCTTTAGAGTTATCAGACTTATTAAATGATCCTGAATTGACATCTATAATTGTCAAAGCCTCATAATTTTCAATTATAATATAACCTCCTGATAATAATTTTACTTTTGCTTTTAAAGAATCTTTGATAACTTGCTTAATGCGAAACTGATCAATAATACATTCAGATTTATTGTATAATTGTAATTTAGTATCAATAATAGGAGAAATTGCTTTACATTTATTCAAATAATAATATAACATTCTCAAGCCATCTTCAGAATCAATAATAATTTTTTTTATACTCTCATCATAAAAATCTCTAACAACTTTTTTAATTAAATCTTCATCTTTATACACTAAACAAGGATTAGAAGTTACAATAAAACTTTTTTCAATAAAAGACCATTGTTTTTTTAATAAATCTAAATCTTCTAATATAGATCTTTCATTTACACCTTGAGCTGATGGTTTAATTAATAGACCCATCATTTCTGGTTTTACTAAAATAGCAAATGAGTGAAGGTATAATCTTTCATTTTCATCATAAATTTTGTTAGAAATAGATATAATATTGCAAAAAGGCATTAAAACTAAATACTTTCCATGTAAATGAATATTAGTGGTTAATCTAGGACCTTTATTAAGGGTAGGCTCTTTAACAACTTGCACTAATATTAATTGATTTATAGTTAAAACATCATTAATATGATTAACATATTTTTTTCTTTTTAGTGGTTTAATATCACTAATATGGATAAAACCACTTTTACCATATCTACCTAATTTAACAAAAGCCGCATTAATACTTGAAAAAATCTTTTGTACTATACCAACATAAATATCATTAACTTGATAATTTTGATTTACTATAATAATTTCCTCAATTCTATTGTGTTGTAGAATTGCTGCAATATTATTAAAATAAGAGATTACAATTTTTTTTACCATTACAAAAATAAATAAAATTCATCTCAATGAATTAATATTAAAATAATTTATCTTGAACATCTTAGCATATAATAAGATATTACTCACTTAGAAAAGGATATACACTTACTTTTCTATTTTTCTTGTTAACAACTTCAAACTTAATAACTCCATAAATAAGAGAAAATAAAGTATAGTCTCTTCCTTGAGCAACATTATTACCTGCTTTAAATTTATTACCTCTTTGACGAATAATAATATTACCTGCTTTTACAATTTGACCACCATATTTCTTAACTCCAAGTCTTTTAGAATTTGAATCGCGACCATTTTTTGTACTACCACTTCCTTTTTTATGAGCCATAATAAATATTATCCCATTAATTTAGATTTATAAGAATATTAAACTATATCTTCGACTAAAATTCTAGTTAATTTTTGACGATGACCTTGTTTACAACGATAATTTTTTTTTGGCTTCATTTTAAAAACTGTTAACTTTCTACCTTTAACATGCTTTAATATTTTTGTTTTAACAAAATTTGAATTTAAGCATGGATTACCTACTTGAAAAATATTTTGCTTATATAAGAATAAAACTCTATTTAAATTAATTACATCACCTGGATTACCAGGTATATAATTCAAATCATAAAACTTTCCTAATTCCATCCAGACCTGTTTACCACCAGCTTCAACAATTGCATAAGTCATAACAAATAAATATATTAATGTTTATAATTTTATTAGTTCAATATTAACTAAAAATAAATAAAAACCTAATATCACTTATAAAATATTATATTAGAATTTATATTACTCTCAAAGTTTACCCTATTATAATATTTATCTAATAAAAAAGATAACTGATTACCAAATAGATTAAATAGAGTAAATCTTTTACCATTTAAAATAAAACTATCCGGTAATATGAAATGTAAACTCTTCTTTAACTCACCATATAAAGGACTAGCAATTAAATTATTTCTTTTCGCTTTATTTAAAATAAAAGTACCATATTGCTCTGACTGCATAATTATAAATTCATACTGATAATCTTTAATAAAACTATAAATACGATATTGATAATGATTAATAACTAAACCTGTACTTAAAATATGAATATAAATAATATAATTAAAATTAGTATGAGAGTATTTTTTACCTAAATCTAAATAAGATGCTAAATCTTTGGGACCATAAATATGTAAACATTTAATTCTCCCAATTAAATTTAAACTAGATAATAAACCAATTAAACCAGACATATTATTGATATGTAAGTCCGTAATAATAATTTTAGAAATATTATTAATTCTCAGTTTTTTATTAGTAAGAATATATTGACAGCCTTCACAACAATTAAATACCCAAAAATCTTTAAAACCTATAAATTGTATTATAAAACTAGTATTAGAATACTGAAAACTATTAATATTATGATGCAAATAACTAATTTCCATAAATACACTTAAACAGTAATACTATAACTTTTATGAATTTAACTATTTTTATTGCTAATCTAAGACTTTAATTCTGACTTATCATTTAAATAAATAAAACTATCTGGGTTATCAGAAAGTATAGATTTAGCTAGAGATATAGACTTTTGACTAACAAATAATGCTTTTCTTTTCCAATGTGCTTTTTTAGATTTCGATTTAGAAGTACGTTTTTTAGGAACAGCCATTTTTATACAAAATAGATAATTTATATAACAATTTAAACAATTTTACTATTTATAAATAATATATGCTAAAAATAAAAATATTTCTATATGGTAACATATATTTTTCACTAATTTAGTAAAAACATAGGAAATTCATTTATATAGAATTGTCCTATAATTTCAAATTAATAATTAAAATACAATAAGAATATTATTACATGCTACGAAATTGCTGTAAAGCAATTCTACCTATATTATATAATGCCCAAGAACCAGCAGCTATGACCGGAAGAAAGACAATTATTAATCTAATATCCATGAATTTTTTTCCTTGTAAATTCTTTTTAGTAGTTAAACTATATTATAATCTTAATTCATATTTTATTGTAGATTATAACTTACTATATTGTAATGATAATATATACAATATATATTAAATACTGATATAAACAATAAAAATTATTATTAATAGAAATGTTTTGTAAAAAACTATGAGAGATTTGCCTTTTACATTAGATCAATTACGTATTTTAAAAGCAATTATAAAAGAAGGAAGCTTTAAAAAAGCTGCTGATAGTTTGTACGTATCACAACCAGCAATAAGCCTACAAATTCAAAACTTAGAAAAACAATTAAATATACCACTTTTTGAAAGAAGTAATAAAAAAGCTACGCTAACAGAAGCGGGAAACTTGCTATTAAGATATGGAGGAAGAATATTAGCTTTATGCGAAGAAACATGTAGAGCATTAGAAGATATACAAAACCTTCAAGGAGGATCATTAATTATAGGCGCTAGTCAAACAACAGGTACATACCTAATGCCAAGACTAATTGGACTATTCCGCCAAAAATATCCTCAAGTAAATGTACAATTACAAGTACATTCAACTAGATTAATCTCATGGAGTGTAGCTAATGGCCAAGTCGACTTAGCAGTTATTGGAGGAGAAGTACCAAATGAATTAAAAGATGTACTACAAATCACATCTTATGCAGAGGATGAATTAGCTCTAATTTTACCAATATCACATACGTTTTCACAAGTATCTGATATACAAAAAGAAGATTTATATAGATTAAGATTCATTGCACTAGATACTCAATCGACAATTAGAAAAGTCATAGATAAAGTTTTACACCAACATGATATAGATAGTAGTAGATTCAAAATTGAAATGGAGCTTAATTCAATTGAAGCAATAAAAAATGCTGTACAATCTGGCTTAGGAGCTGCATTTGTTTCTGTATCAGCTATAGCTAAAGAATTAGAACTAGGTATAATACACTGGGCAAAAATTAAAAATGTAACAATTAAAAGAATGCTATCTATTATTATAAATCCTAATCGCTATAAGTCTAAAGCTGCTGAAACTTTTAGCAAAGAAATTTTAACACTATTTGTAACTCCTAACCAAGAACAATTCTTTTTTGATTAATTTATAAAAATTAGATATTTATAAGTTGGGAAGAAAAACAGATGTCGACGTAAACTCACCGATTACAACAAAACCAATTCTTAATTTTAACCACTTTATAAAATTTTTATCTAATGAAATTATAGCTGCATATGAATTATTAATGTTGGAATAATTCATGTCAAATTTAGAAAAATCGATAAAATTTGGATTAAGCACAAACCAAAAGTCAATACTTTTCTTTCTATTTTGATAATATTCGGTTCTTTCACGTAAAATTTCTTCTAAAGGCTCTTCATTTAATAGAAAATTTTGACTAGCTAAAGCAAAATGATAATTATATACCATACTTAAAAATATAATTTAAATAACTTTATAAATTATATTTAATTATATAACAAAAATAGTTTAATTGATCTTGATAAAAAATAAATATTTAATTGAGATTAGATATATATAAGAATAATAATAATTAAAAGTAATTAATAATGATAAAATATTGGCCAAATAAACAAAGTATTGAATTAAATAATTCAATTGTTGATTTATTTTATAATATACGTAAAAAATTTATATATAATTTATCAAATCAAACTAAGCACTATTTATATATTGATATTTTAAATAATTTATACAAAAAAAAATTATTTATTATTACTATAGAAGAATTAGAAAAACTTATTTTAGATATTGTAGAACTAAATTTAAATATAAAAAATTTAAAAAGGCTAAACTATCAAATATTATGTGATTTTATTAATAAGACTTCTAACATTTTTATAAAAAATATAAATAAACAAAAATATAATATATATATAAAAAAACAAAAGAGAAGACAATATATTTATAATAATAATTATTATAGCTTACTTGCAATAGAGCATAATCTATTAGCCGAGAACTTATTAATATATTTACTCTTTGGGTCTTCGCATATAGATGAGAATGTTTTCATGTTTAATAGGTTTTATACACCATATAAACATGTACAAATATTATTAGAAAATTTTATTCTTCAAATAAGTAATTTAATAATAAATAATTTATGCAATAAATTTATTTCTTTACCAGAAGCTATATATTTTTTAAAAAAAAATAAACTATGTAACCACTCATATATATCAACAAGATCGATTGCTTTATTTTTCAATAATTTAAATTGGCAAAACCTAATATATCTCTATATAAATCAACCTAAATCTATATATAATGCACGTTATCAAGTATGGCTTATGAGTTCCAGAGGTATAATTACTAAATATATTTATTCATCTAGATTAAAAGATTTTAATAAAATATCTAAAACTAAAATCATTTTATTGTTCTTTTTAGAATTTAAAGATTTTTTAATTCCTAAAACAGAAAATTTTTTAAATATCATAATAAAATATATTATATACATAATAATAAATTTATTTAGCAATATTATAATTTTAGCTATAAGAATTATTATATATTATATACATAAATAATTATTGATAAAAATTAATCATCTTATTTTTTAATAAAAAAATATAATTTTTTTATGCAGAAAACTCAAAAAAAATTAAATGAGGTATTAATATTAAGCAATATTAATAAATTACTTCAAGACAATAATAATCAGATCTCAGATACAATTATTAATTACATTGAATCGATTATACAAAATAAAGAAATAGACTTATTAATAAATATAATTATTAAAAAGCTTATAATTAAAAATAATAAAATAACTGATGTAGATGAAGTTATTTTTGAAAAAATTACACAAGTAGAACAGGATAATATTATTAAGAAATTATATAAATATTTTCCAAAAAATCTAAAAGAATATAAATCTTCCTTAAAAATAAGTTATGAATCTCTACAAGATTTGTTGACTAATGAAAAATTTCAGGAAGCAGATCAGCTTACCCAGAAATATTTATGCAAATTAGCTAACTTAAATAAAAAAAATACTAGAGAATGGTTATACTTTACAGATATTTTACTAATACCTTTATATGATTTATTTATTATAGATTTATTATGGCAAATATACTCAAATAATAAATTTGGATTCTCAATACAAAAAAAAATATGGATTAATAATAAATATGATTGGGATATTTTTTTAGAAAAAATTCATTGGTCTGAACAAAAAATAATGAAAAGATATCCACAAGAATTCATTTGGGCTGTAAATGCACCTAAAGGACATTTACCTCTATTTAATCAACTAAGAGGTATTCAGGTAATATCTTATTTATTTGAAAAAATTTTTTGGTAAAAAGTAAAAGAGATAATAATTCTAAAGTAAAAAATTTTACATATTTTTATTGAATTTAATTAAACTAATTAGTTCAATAAAACATTTAAATAAATAATCAGAGTCATGAGGTCCAGGACTTGCTTCTGGATGATATTGAACTGAAAAAATAGGCTTATTATTATGCAGGATACCACCGATAGTTAGATCATTTAAATTTAAATGAGTAATTCTTATGCTATTATTTTTTAAAATTGAGTTTTTTATCATATTATCTAAACTAACTGCAAAACCATGATTTTGACTTGTAATCTCAGAATATTGATTTAAACCTGAAGGATGATTTAATCCTCGATGACCAAACTTTAATTTAAAAGTAGATGCACCTAAAGCTAAACTTAAAAGCTGATGCCCCATACAAATACCGAAAATAGGAATATTAGAGTAATAAATTATTTTTTTAATTGTATCAATAGAATATGAAACATTAGAAGGATTGCCTGGTCCATTAGATAAAATGATCCCATCTGGCTTATACTTAAAAATTTCTGTGTAATTAGTTGTCGCAGGTAATATATAAATATTACAGCCATATGATAATAATCGTCGAATAATATTATTTTTAACACCAAAATTAATCAATACAATACAAATACCCTTATAAAGCATTTTTTTTTGACCTGTTCTACAATTCAGATAAGTCAAAGGATTAAAAGAATAATTATTTTTGTGGTTTAAATGAAATATATTTGAAGTCGTAACTCGTTTTACTAAATCTAAATTTACGATTTTTTTTAATAAATTCCAATTATCAACTACTAATACTTTATTAGAGATATAACCAGTCATTACTCCTTTCATCCTTAAACGACGAGTTAAAGCTCTCGTATCTAAACCAAATATATGAGGTATTTGCTTATTTAAGATATATTCTTTTATAGAAGTTGTAGCACGCCAATTACTAGGCTGTAAACAAATATTTTTAGCAATAATTCCTTTTACATGAATAAAATTAGATTCACTATCTATATGATTTAAACCTGTATTACCTATTTCTGGATAAGTAAATACTACCATTTGTCCAGAATAACTTGGATCTGTAACTATTTCTTGATAACCTGTCATACCAGTATTAAATACAATTTCTCCATAAGAAGTAAAGGATTTAAAGAAAGACCATCCTTTATATATACTACCATCATCTAAAGAAAGAACTGCTGGATAAAAAATATTTAACATTATTAATTGTAAAGAATATGTTTTATAAAAATCTTTAATAAAATAAATTCTAATAAATATAGATAATTAATATAATTATCTATAATTTATTTATATTAAAAATAATTAATACATGATAATTAAAAAATTTTTATTATAACTTTTCAACTATCTTATGAAAAAGAATAAAATATATTACCAACCTGATTCAGACTGCTTGAATACATAGTTAGCAACATTCTGTATATCTTCTTCTGACAAACGATCACCAAAAGCAGGCATTGAATTTTTACCATTTGTCACTTGAGAAATAATAGCTTTTACATCATACATTTGAAATTTCTCTAGAGTTTCTTTCTCTAATGTTCTCTCTTGAACAAGAACATTCTTACCACCAGCATGACAGGCAGAACAATTTTGAGAAAAAATTTCTTGACCAGCATCTAAATCTATGCCTGAATCATTAGCTAAAACAAGCTTTATACTTAATAAAAAAATAAATTGAAATAATAAAAATAACTTATATAAAAATTTCATATAATTAACTTCCTTGAATGAATATATTCTTTATAATCATGATCTAATTAAATTATATACCTTAACCTATTAAACTAATAAATAAATATTATACATTAATAATATATTTTGCCTCCTCCCCATTTCTCTCCTACAATTTTAGGCTGAATTAAAATATGACCAGCTATGGCAAATAAATCATCATCTGTTAAATTTCTCATCTTTGGAAAAATTTCAGCACTTTTAATACTAGGATGTAACTCAGATATATCGCTTTCACCATCATAACTAGTAGGATTATTCATATAATCTATTAAACCAAGAATATTGTCCCTAGCAGGAGTAGCTAAGCTTAAGGCTTCTGTATCTAAACCAATATTAGGATTAGTCTTCGTAACACCACCATTATGACATTGGGCACAAGAGTTATTAAATAATCTTTTGCCTCTTTTAACCTGTTCAGCAGTTAAAATAGAAGCTTTACCAGAATCATCTAACTGAACAGTTCTAGTCATCTCATCTAACTCTATTGCATATGTGGGTAATGCAAATAAACTCATATATAAAAATAAATTAGCAAGCAACAATGAAATACTTTTTTTTAATATCATAGCAATTAACCTATAGTTATAGTAAATTATAAAAATTTCAAACTACTGATTTCAATTAAATCATATATTATTTATAATGATTAATTGTATTATCATTACATTTTCACTTTTATAATAAAAGTGAAAATACACTAGTCTACTTTAAATATTTTAGTATTACTTTTATAACAAATATCTTTATTAAAATTTTCTTAATATATATTATTAAATTATTTATTATAACCTATTTTATTTAACTAAAAAAAAATATTTTAAATTTTAAAAATATAAAGATAATAATTGATATAACTTATTACGTAATTCTGTTCTAGAAATAATTAAATCAATAAAACCATGCTTAAACAAATATTCAGATGTTTGAAAATTATCAGGTAAATCTTCTTTAATTGTTTGCTCAATTACTCTTCTACCAGCAAATGCAATTAATGATTTTGGTTCAGCTATAATTAAATCACCTAACATGGCAAAACTAGCAGTTACACCTCCTGTAGTTGGAGAAGTTAGAACAGTTAAATATAATAAACTAGCTACACTATGCCTATAAAGAGCAGAAGATATTTTAGCCATTTGCATCAAACTTAACATACCTTCTTGCATTCTTGCACCACCTGAAGCACATAGTATGATTAAGGGTAACTTTAAAGCTGTAGCATGTTCTATTAATCTTGTAAGCTTTTCACCAACAACAGAACCCATACTTCCACCCATAAATCGAAAATCCATGATACCACAAGCAACAGAAATACCATTTATGGATGCAATACCTGTTTGTACTGCATCTAATAATCCGGTTTTTACTTTCATTTCATGTAATCTTTTACGATAAAGTTTTTTATCAGAAAATCCTAATGGATCTGTAGAGGATAAATTTGAGTTTAAAGATTTCCAGCTATTTGTATCAAACAAATGGTGAATTCTATCTTGACTAGAAGTAGGAAAATGATAATCACACTTAGGACATACTTTAAAGTTTTGATTTAATATTTTATGATACATTAAAAAGCTGCATTGATTACATTTTATCCAGAGATGCTCTGATAACTTTAAATTATGTTGATCAGCATTTTTATTCAAAGAATTATTACGTTTTTTAATTAACCATTGGGATACAGACATATAGCTTAAAATTGAACTAATATATGAAGACTTAATAATGAAAAAATAAGATAACAGATAAAATAAGTATATATAAATCTGCTATCTTATATATAAATAATTAATATAAAATAATAAAAAAAACACTAATTTCTTAGAGTTTTATCTTTTTGGCTAACAAATACAAGCGCTAAAGTAATTGGAATAATAACAATTAGAGCGCCTAAAATCAAGCTATTAAAAAAACTAGATAAAGATGATGTCATTAGATATAGCCCTTATATAATAATAGTAATTACAATACATAAAATATAAATAATTATAGGATTCAAATTATTATATTTTATAACTATTATAATTTATAATTATGAATATATTCTAATATAGATTTTAAAATTTATATAAACTTTTCTTTTTTCTTTTAACATTTCCATTGAATAATTACAGTACCCCATGTTAAACCAGCACCAAAACCAGATATTACAATAATATCATCATTAGAAATTTGTTTTTGATCTAATGCTTCATCTAATGCTAAAGGTATAGAAGCTGCTGAAGTATTACCATACTTATTTAGATTAACAATAATTTTATTCGAATTAATAGATAATTTATCAGCCACAGCTGTTAAAATTCTCTCATTAGCTTGATGCAATAATAACCAATCAATATCATTAATCGTAATATTTAAATCATGAAGACATTTTAAAATACTTAATGGAACTTGAGATACAGCAAATTTATAAACCTCTTTTCCATTCATAGAAATATATTTAAAAGAACCTTGATATACATTTAAAATAGGATGAGGATTTATTTTTTCTTCATAAGATAGACATAAATGATTCCAATGATTACCATTCGTATTTAACTGAAAACCTAAAATTTGATTAAATTCTTTTAAACATGACTGTAAAATTATAGCGCCAGCACCATCACCAAATAAAATACAAGTACTACGATCTGACCAATTTGTCCATTTAGATAAAACATCAGCTCCAATTACTAAAATGGTACGATAACTTCCACTTTGTAAGAATTGAGATGCAGTAACCATAGCTAATACAAAACCTGAACATGCAGCTGTCAAATCAAATGCTACAGCATTAAAAGCTTTTATCTTAGCCTGTACTTGACTAGCACTACCAAAAAGATCATTAGGACTTGATGTTGCAAGAATAATTAAATCTATTTCCAAAGCACTCATAGCAATTTTATCTAAAGCTTTTAAGGCGGCTACAACAGCAAGATCTATAACAGATTTTTGGCTACCTGTTAATAATCTTCGCTCTTTTATGCCTGTACGAGTAAATATCCACTTATCTGAGGTTTCCACAATTTGACTTATCTGATCATTGCTTAAACTAGAATCAGGAACAGAGGAACCAGTAGCAAGAATTTGTGTACCTTGCATCATTAATGATTTCATATTAATATTAAACTTGAATTAAATAAAAATTTCATACGTTCAACTAATGATAAATTGTATATTTTTATAATGCTAATATAGATTTATAGCATATTTAATACTAAATAAAGAAAACTCATCTAGGATAGTAAAAACCCGAAAAAGATACCATTATAATTTAACTTAATTGCTGCTACTTTCCAGTTCTGACAAATTTCAGTAATTAATGTTGTATCATTTTCGAGCTTATTAGAATTATAACATGAGTAATAAGATCAAGCAACTACTAATAGTATTAATAACTTATTAAGACATACCTTGTATAATAAAATCAAAATATGGACAAATAAGAGTAGATTGTTCATCACTTAAAAGCTCTACAGTCGCAATCTTAAGACATTTTATAGCATCTATCATACCTAAAACTGGAACGCCTAAAGAATTATACATTTCCCTGACGCCAATTAAACCAATCTTTTCAATAGATTCTTTATCTCCTGCCAATAATCCATACGTGACTAATCTTAAATACCAGCTATAATCACGTAAACAGAGTGATCTTCTACGAGCTCCCTCTGCATTACCACCAGGAGCAATATATTCAGGATGTATTTTAAAAATAGCTTTACTAGCAAGTTGAACAATATTTTGCTCTTGATCTCTTAAAATAGAGCTTACTAAAATTCTTTCCTCTGTTGTACAAAAATAATCCTGTAAACTTTTTAGTTCACCAACACTAGGATATCTTAATTCATTGTCCGCATTAATGATAATTCTACTAATTAAACTCATTTTAGTGATAAGTATATATTTTTTTAAATTAAATAAACTAGATTTAGTCTCTATATTAACAAATATATTTTTTTTTATATAAAAAAATATATTTATAATATATACTTAAGAAATTCATTTTTTAGGACTATATTAATAAATAAGTATACTTAATATTAAAATTAATTATGATATATACAGATTTATACTAAAAAGAAAAAAATAAAACATCTGGGAAAAATCTATTAATTTCAATAATAAAACCTGCAGTAAAAGTAATCCATAATGCACCTACAACAGGAATTGTCGACAAATATTTCAAAAAGTTATTATCCATTTCACTTTTACCTTAATTTCAATAAAAATAAATATAATTTTTAACGAGGTGATACCGTAATATCATCATTAGAAGCAAGTAGATTTCCGCTTGTAAATTCTTGTAAAGCAGCTAAAGGCCAAATAAAACCAGATAAAGAAAATTTCATAGCTAAAGGTACATCTATAATTATTTCTTTCTCAACAGGATTACTAGTTATTGATACCGCTTGCAAATAACCTCTACCAACCCATCCAATCCATCCAGCAATATAAATAAATAATAAGCCAGGTACCATAAATTCACCAGCATGATTCCATCTACCATCAGTAACTAAATGAGGCAAACCATCTGAGCCACATAAAATACCAGATTTACTATATTTATCAAAACGAACTTCCGTTTTTTGAATCTGTTGCTCTAGTGCTAATGCAGGTGGAGTACCTGGATCATATTTAGATAAACGAGTTTCTAATTTTTTAACGGTATTTTTTAATCTCTTATTAAACTTAACTGAATCCTTGCAAGGAACTAAACCAGATACATCAGCATATGAAGTAATTGGATTTGAAAAAACTAATAATAATATAGATAAAAATGTAATAATCTTTTTCACTATACAATCTCCCAAAAAATAAATTCATAAAATAACAAAAAGTTAAAACTAAATTAAAAATCTAGTTTTGAAATACATATTAATAGATTATTCTGTTTTTTTGTTTGTATAGTAACATTTATTGAAAATTCAATATAAAAAAGTTATAGAGAATCATAACTTTATCTCAAAGTGAATAAAAAATTATTGATATATTAATTAAAAAGAAATCTATATAATTCAATGATATCAAAATAAAAGAATATATACTAATAAAAAGATATAAAAGATTACTAGACTAGATAATTAAAAAAAATTTATTGAATTTATTATTTTTTTCTCAAAATTAAGATTTATATATCAATTAGTCGATAGTAATTATTTATAAAATTTAATTTATCACTAGTAAATTAAGTAATAGTTAAATCTAAATATTTAATTTTTTCATGTACTCTATGGATAGATATAATTATTTTAGTAACTCTAAAAAGTAATTGAATAAAGTAATAAATATAAATAACTCTAACAATAAAGTCACTAGATTCTAGAATATATTATTCGATAAGAGTAATAATGTAAATATATTATAAATAAAAGAATGAGTTAGATATATTTATTATTTTTTGTCAATGAGCACTCCAATTGCGTTTTATTCATTTGATTATTCAATAAACTTAGTTACTATGTATAAAACAAAAAAATATAATATTGTTTATAGAATATAATTAAAAATAACAACTAATAAAAATAGATCAATATGACATTTTGGAAATCTTTTTTCTATAATAAAAAATATAATAATATTAATGATGCATATACTAAATTTATACATAAAGAGAATATTCTTCTTATAAAAGATTTAAGTAATAAGGGAGATATTTTTGATATATATTTAAATATAAATTATGATATCAACTTATATGATTTAGAAAAATTATGTGACTCTGTTGGATGGGTAAGAAGGCCAATCAAAAAGGTTAAAATCGCAATAAATAATAGCTTTTTAATTGCATCCTTATTTTATATTAATAATAATAATAAACAACTCATTGGATTTGCTAGAGCTACATCAGATGAATCTTTTAATGCAACTATCTGGGATGTTGTTATTCATCCAGAGTTTCAGGGTAAAGGATTAGGTAAATTACTTATGAATCAAATTATTAAAGAATTAAGATATTATGATATAAGTACAATTACATTATTTGCAGATCCACAAGTAATTAAATTTTATAAACATTTAGGCTTTATAGTAGATCCAGATGAAGTAAAGGGAATGTTTTGGTATCCTATATAAAAATTTAATAATATAAAGCATATAGACATATAAACCATTATTAGTTATAATTTAATTATTTGAAAATTACGGGATATAGCGCAGCTTGGTAGCGCGCCTGCTTTGGGAGCAGGATGTCGCAGGTTCAAATCCTGCTATCCCGATTTTAAAGACTTATTATATAATAATTAATTATTCTTCAATAAGAAAATACGCCGATTAATCTCTTTAGCTTTATTCATTTGATTTGAGGCTTTATATAAATTAGATAAATTACTTAATATCGATAAATTAGATGGTGAATAAAATAAAGCTTTTAAATAATAATATTCTGTAATTTGCCAAAAATCTAAACTTTTATAACAATAAGCTAAATTATTGAAAAGAATCATATTATCACATATTTTTTTTTCATATGCAAATTCAAGCATGGAAATACATAAAAACCACTGCTTCTCCTTAATATAAAAATTAAAAAATTGTATATACTTGGCACTATCTCTAGTCTGAAAACTTGAAAAATATAAATTATAATTTAGATAACTAAAAATAGTGCAATATATTATATGAAATAATTGTATACTAATTAAATAACATAATGGAACTAAAAAAAATAAGGTAATTACTATATATAAATAAAATAACACTAAATTATTATTCATTGCTTTAAAAATATAAAAATTCAAAATATTGTTACTTTATAATACAATAAAACTATATATGATTAACATAAAACTATCTTTTAATAATAATTAAATGAGTAAAGGAACAAAACTAAAAAAATTACGTAAATCTGGCTTCCGTGCAAGAATAAAAACAGTAAGTGGAAGACGAATAATTAAATTAAAAAGAAAAAAACAAAAGTATCAAATTAGCGTATCTTAATAAAAAATACTCTATCTTTTCTTATATAGATAGAGTTTCTAGAAGCAATATAATAAATAAAATAGCTAATAGCAAAAATATAATTTTTTTCATGAATTTTGAGCAAGAAATACAGGCATTATTATCATCAAAAAACTTTTTAATATATATCTTAACAGAAGAAGAAGAACGATTAGAATACAATCTAAATTATATTAGTAAAAAAATTTTTCAACAAAACCTATGTACTTGGGATTTTATTGATGGATATAACAATAATCCAAATTATAAAAATAAAGCACAAAAAAACCCTTTACAGGCTTTAGAGAATATTCAAAAAATTGAATATGAAAAAACAAAAATATTTCTATTTAAAGACTTTAATTTTTTTATTAATGACTTTAGTATAATTAGAAAATTAAAAAATTTAAATAAATGGTTACAATTATCGAATAAATATATTTTTATAAGTAGCTCAGATTTACAAATGCCGAATACTTTAAAAGAATATATAACACTAATAAGATTCCCTTTACCCAATCAACTAGAAATAAAACGAGAATTAGCTAGACTATATGAGATATTACAAATAAAATATCATATTCCTATTGAGAACTTAGCTATAGCATATAAAGGGTTTTCTATTAATCGAATCAGACAGTCTACATTAAAAATAGCATTAAATAAACAAAAATACTTAGATATATTAGAGAATATTCTAAAAGAAAAACAACAAATAATTCAACAAACTAATATTTTAGAATTTTATAAGAGTCATAAAAACTTAAATGATATCGCTGGACTAAAAAACTTAAAAAAATGGCTAAAAATTAGAAAGAATGCATTTTCTCAACAAGCATCTAATTACGGAATTTCTATACCTAAAGGTATTTTATTGTTAGGCATTCAAGGTACTGGTAAATCATTAAGTGCTAAAGCAATATCTGCAGAATGGCAAATACCATTATTAAAACTTGATGTTAGTAAAATATTTGCAGGTATTTTAGGAGAGTCTGAAAATAAGATCAAAAAAATGATTGATATCTGCGAACAAATAGCACCATGTATATTATGGATTGATGAAATTGATAAAATTTTTAATACACAAAATAACAATACAGATAGCGGTACAACAAATCGAGTAAATAGTATTTTCTTAACTTGGTTATCAGAAAGAAATAGTCGTGTATTTATTGTTGCAACAGCAAATGATTTGACAAATTTACCGATAGAAATGTTAAGAAAAGGACGATTTGATGAAATCTTTTTTGTAAATTTACCGGATTTTAAAGAACGAATAAATATTTTTCAAATACACTTAAAAAAAGTGCGACCATTGACATGGTATAAATACAATATCTATTATTTAAGTCAAATTAGTGAAAATTTTTCTGGAGCTGAAATAGAACAAGCAATTAATGAAGCTATGTATAATGCTTTTTATGATAACAGAGAATTTATTACACTAGATATAATATATTCTTTAAAAGTAATCATCCCTTTAGCATTCACACATGAAACAAATCTGTTGAAATTACAAAGATGGATAAAATCAGGTAAAATAAGATTAGCATAATTAACATACAAGAAGCCCTGACATTGAACTACTTTCCCAAAGAGTGTCCTCTTAAGTATCATCGTCGCTACAGCGTTTAACAACCAAGTTCGGAATGGTTTGGAGTGGGTCCACTGCGCTATTAATATCAAGGCATAATTCAAAATATATACTATAATAATTAGTAATATTAATAAGAAATTTTTCATCAAGTTTTCGATCTATTAGTACGTCTCAGCTAAATATATTACTATACTTACACTTGACGCCTATCAAACGGTTAATCTAACCGTGATCTTAACCATTATATGGTAAGAATATTAATCTTGAGGTAGGCTTCCCACTTAGATGCTTTCAGCGGTTATCCAATCCA